GGTGGTACTTGTGATATTTCGGCTTGGGACGCATTTTATTTGGCCGTTTTCTGGATGTTAAATACCATTGGTTGGGTTACCTTTTATTGGCATTGGAAGCACATCACATTATGGCAGGGTAATGTTTCACAATTTAATGAATCTTCCACTTATTTGATGGGATGGTTAAGAGATTATCTATGGTTAAACTCTTCACAACTTATCAATGGATATAATCCATTTGGTATGAATAGTTTATCGGTTTGGGCGTGGATGTTCTTATTTGGACATCTTGTTTGGGCTACAGGATTTATGTTTTTAATTTCGTGGCGTGGATATTGGCAAGAGTTGATTGAAACTTTAGCATGGGCTCATGAACGCACACCTTTGGCCAATTTGATTCGATGGAGAGATAAACCGGTGGCTCTTTCCATTGTACAAGCAAGATTAGTTGGATTAGCCCACTTTTCCGTAGGTTATATATTTACATATGCGGCTTTCTTGATTGCCTCTACATCGGGCAAATTTGGTTAATTTTTATCTTTTCAATAATCTCATTTCTTTCGATAGAGAAGGGAACCCCTTTTCTTATACACTTTTACATCTAGGATCCGACTTGTCTCATTGATACTAATAGGAACTGAACCATTATGGCAAGGAAAAGTTTGATTCAGCGGGAGAAGAAGAGGCAAAAATTGGAACAAAAATATCATTTGATTCGTCGATCCTCAAAAAAACAAATAAGCAAAGTAGAATCGTTGAGTGATAAATGGGAAATTCATGGAAAATTACAATCGCTACCACGTAATAGTGCACCTACGCGTCTTCATCGACGTTGTTTTTTGACCGGAAGACCGAGAGCTAACTATCGAGACTTTGGGTTATCTGGACACATACTTCGTGAAATGGTTCACACATGTTTGTTGCCAGGGGCAACCAGATCAAGTTGGTAAGGCTAAAAAGATATTTTGATTTCTATGATCATCATCGATCATAGAGAGACCCTTTACCATTCTGTACAAATAGGTTATTCTAAATTTGTACAGATATGGTAGAGGGTACATTCCATTTTTGTTTGGCCATTCATTCCCATCCCTTTTCTTCGGCGCGGGGTAGAGCAGCTTGGTAGCTCGCAAGGCTCATAACCTTGAGGTCACGGGTTCAAATCCTGTCTCCGCAAAAGTTGAATTTTGTCAAAAAATTCAGTTTTGAATCTATTAACTAGTAAGTTAACTAAATACTACTAAAATAAAAATGAATTAGGTTTTTCGTTTGTTTTTTTTTTTTGAGTGAGAAAGAAAAAAAGAGCGAGAAGTATAGAATCATTACACTATCGTGATCAACTCTAAACCAAATTCTTTTCTTTATTTTTATCATAGTAAAAATTTTGGCTTTCCTTGAGCGGATAGCGGGAATCGAACCCGCGTCTTCTCCTTGGCAAAGAGAAATTTTACCATTCGACTATATCCGCATTTTTCCTTCTTGAGAAGGAATATGTCCCTGCATATATATAATATATATGTCTGGATGATATTTGTGTAAAGTCGGACCAGATACTTTCTTCAATTTCAAGTCGATTCCAATTAAATTCTTAATTTCTTTATTTTATTCAATTTCAATTCATTCAAGAAATTGAAGTTTGACCCCTCCCTCTAATTTTATTGTTTTCGTTATTTGTTTTGTTTGTATTTTGAGGACTTTTTTATTGTTCTATTGATTTAATTTTACTATTTCTCACAACCCGAAAGAATTCGAATTCGGGGGAGGGGTCATTTTTGAATCGGGAACAGATAGGTTCAAGAGATGAGAGAATTAAGGATACCCACCAGAAAGACTAATCCAATCCATAATGATGTACCGGAAAATACAATATTTTTGTTACTTGACCAACCGTCGGGAGAAGCAAATACAACAGGTACGCTAATCAATAAGATTGATGAAGTAGCAATTAATGCAAAAACAGCTAATTGGAAAGCTATAGTCATATGTATAATCCTCCAAGGTACCAACAAACGAACTATACCATTTGATCCCTCTAGCAGTCATTGTACTAAAAGTAATAAATGAAATGTATCACGGAGGGATTTTCTACTATTACTTACTATGGAAGTTATTGATTGTATATAATAATGACTTATTATTGCTTTATTCAAAGATAGAACCACGAGGAATTTTTTTTAATAATAATTATTAATTAAATACTTAAACGGGCGTGATAGATTTTACATTTATATATAATATACAAATAAATAGATCACCCTATCAACTTACACCTAATATTTTTCTATAACTTGGGATGGTATCAGCTCATACAACCATGTTCCATTCGGGAGAATAAGAATAAAATAGAAATTGACTTAGGTTGGAGAGATGGCTGAGTGGTTGATAGCTCCGGTCTTGAAAACCGGCGTAGTTCGTTTTCCGAACTATCGAGGGTTCGAATCCCTCTCTCTCCTTTTGCTCGTTCAATAGAACTGTTTCCTTATTGTATTAGTGTTGCTTGGTCCTTTAAAAAAATAAA